AATCTTTTTCTTGCTTTATGAATCTTTGTTGTTTTGTTGGTTTTCCTAAAATAGGATTTGGCTCAGGATTACCCATTTTTTTGAATTCCAGGGTTTCTCTGAATTTGAAAGTTGTCACTTAGTAGGTTTCCATACCAAGGCTCAATCCAATTAAGTCCGTAGCGTCTACCGATTTCGCCATATCCCCCACTTTTTTCTATTTATGCTGAAATTGTTTAATTCAATTGTTTAACTCATTAGATACCGATTGGATTTCTATATAAACTATAGAAATCGGAGAACCATATTGATCCAATCAGATCAGAAATGATTCTAGCATTTCTGTATCCGCAATTCAATATAGATGGATAGGATCTATACCACATAACATATATATGCCTCTCGTACTCTCATTTTTCTTATACAATTTTGAATACTCAAACGGTCGATTCTTTTTTTTTTCATTGCATTTTTGAATTCAAATAACATTTATTTGACATTTTTTACTAACTCAAGTCTATTACTTTTCATTTTATCACTAATCTTTTTTTTTTCTATTTAGAATAGTTTATTCCATAATTTACTTTTCTATCACCTAGACTCAAATTGATAAGTATAATCGAACGAAATCGAATTTAGTAATTAAAGGAATATAGAATTTCCGAATCAGAGTCGAATCTTATTCTATATTCTAGAAACTATACATTTGGTTCTATAGATTAGAATTCTATAGAAAGTCGATTTTTTTTTTTGAATTATCTTATAGAAAGAAAGCCCACGCTAACTAAGGAAAGGATAAGAATCAAAATGAAATGAAAGATACAATACAGATAAACGAAATCTCGATCATACTGAATGAGACATTCCTTTGTTGTCATTTCGAACAGAAAGTTGGAAGTAGAAGCTAAAGATGAAAAAAAAAAAAGAAAATATTACTAATGAAGATTAAGATATTAATTGTTGATAAACAGATAATTTATAAATAGATCAAAATGATATACCACTCTATAATTAGATATCACTATATTAATAGTTATGTTATGCTTGATTTTCTATTTTAGAATAATTAAACTTATTTGATTGAATTTATTTGAAATTCGACTTTTCTATATTCAATTCATAGAAATCCATATTTATTATTAATAGCTATTATTATAATAGCTATTATTATAAGATTCTAAGATTAATAGAAAAGATCCCAGGAGTTTAATAAATTCCTATGCATGTACAATGCTATTTCAGCCCGCTTAGCTCAGAGGTTAGAGCATCGCATTTGTAATGCGATGGTCATCGGTTCGATTCCGATAGCCGGCTTTTTCTATTTATTTTGATTTTTGACATGCTTGATATTGATTTTGAAATCAAAGAACATTGAAAAGTCTTTTTCCCCGTTTTCCAAAGGTCACCGATTTATATCTATTATGTCCTATTTCAATTCGGAATAAAAAAGGGAGGAGTTATATATATTTCTGCAGAACAAATCAATATCCCGACTCTTTTTTGTATTCTCTATTTTTATATATATAAATAAAAAGCAAAACAAAAAAAAAAAAAGATCCGGATATTGATTGATCCAATTCATCTCCTTATTCTTTCTTTGGAATACAATACTTCATACATACTTCACTTCATCGGAATTTCGCTTTTTTTTTTTATCATTTAGTTCAGTTTTATTTTAGGTTTATGAAATTTCATAAAAAAAGGAGTCTTTATGTCACGTTACCGAGGTCCTCGTTTCAAAAAAATACGGCGTCTGGGGGCTTTACCAGGACTAACTAGTAAAAGGCCTAGAACGGGAAGCGATCTTAGAAACCAATCACGCTCCGGGAAAAAATCTCAATATCGTATTCGTTTAGAAGAAAAACAAAAATTGCGTTTTCATTATGGCCTTACAGAACGACAATTACTTAAATACGTTCGTATCGCTGGAAAAGCCAAAGGGTCAACAGGTCAGGTTTTACTACAATTACTTGAAATGCGTTTGGATAACATCCTTTTCCGATTGGGTATGGCTTCGACTATTCCTCAAGCCCGCCAATTAGTTAACCATAGACATATTTTAGTTAATGGTCGTATGGTAAATATACCAAGTTATCGCTGCAAACCACGAGATATTATTACGGCGAGGGATGATCAAAAATCTAGAACTATGATTCAAAATTATCTTGATTCCTACTCCCATGAGGAAGTGCCAAAACATTTGACTCTTCATCCATTCCAATCTAAAGGAGTAGTCAATCAAATAATCGATAGTAAATGGATCGGTTTGAAAATAAATGAATTGCTAGTCGTAGAATATTATTCTCGTCAGACTTAACTTAAACCTATTAAAAATAAATAAAATAAGAAGGGTTCGGACAATTTGACCCAGTAAAAAAGGATACAAGGTAAGGGATAAGGATCTTATCCGGGGATCTTTCTCCCATTCATTTATCATAGATCAGTAGGGAGATTTCATCCCTTGTACGCGATTTCCAGTCTATTACGTATGTATGTATAAGGAATAGAATAGCGAATCTATATCAAAGAAAGTTCTAACTTTTCGAATAAGGATATGCGTTGTTATTTGATTTGATACATTGGGGTCAGTAACATTGGTAAATTAGTTGTAGGTACGGAAAGAGAGGGATTCGAACCCTCGGTAAACAAAAGCCTACATAGCAGTTCCAATGCTACGCCTTGAACCACTCGGCCATCTCTCCTACATAATGATTATGTCCCAACAACCGAGTGAATAGCGAGTCATTCATACTCGATTCTTAGATAGTTCTGCATAATTAATTAAATTCGAAATCTAAAACTAAAAAATAGAAAACGAATATAAATAAAATCTTTTCATCACATCAATTTCCCTTGAACCCGGTGGATAAAGATAATCTTTTTTTTTTTAATGAGTCTGTTTTTATGTTATTTCGTACTGTGTAATTCCTTTTTTGGGGGGATGATTTTCTTTCTCACGAGAGGTAATGAAAAGAATTATAGAATGAATTACTATCTATGCCTAGATCGAGGATAAATGGAAATTTTATTGATAAGACCTTTTCGATTGTAGCCAATATCTTATTACGACTAATTCCGACAACTTCAGGCGAAAAAGAGGCATTTACCTATTACAGAGATGGTGCGATTTGATTATTATTTTTTTGATTTCACTTATCTTTTTCTTTTCGATTTTAGTTACTGCTTTCAGTCTTAGAAGAAAGACACATGATTCGGAATAGAAAGAAAAAAAGTTATTGAAATAAAAAAATCTATGCTTTTTGAAGGTGAAGTTTGTCAAAAAAAAAAAAGAAACAATCCCTTCTGTCGTGTATCCCCGATTAATGCAGCCTCAGATGCTTTAATTGTCGATCTAGTATTGAGCGAAAGGTTACACCTATGAGGTGGAGGTCAACCCTACTCCATTAGTAACAATAGGTGGCATAAGGGAAGAAGCACTACGCCTAGAAATCAACAACACGAAAACTTTGTTATAAATTATCCCCTTTCCTTATTGAATTGAGATCGGACTTAAGAAGAATGGTTGGGCCAACAAACATCCATCTCGTTCGTATTTTGGATACCCATAGAACCATCGAAGACTGTTGAAGTGACGAATTCCTGGAAATTAAAGGGCGTGGGGACAAAGAAATTGTTGAAGTTACCATTTTTTTTTTATCTAGTATCAAATCAACATTTTGATGGTAAGAAAAGATCTTTTGCAGAAGGGTTGGTTAGAAATTTCTTGTAAAAACACTAGCCCCGCTCAGTTAATAACGAGAATATTTCAATTTTTTTTTATTCCATGTATTATTCTCATTATGCACATAAGGGAGGAGCCGTATGAGGTGAAAATCTCACGTACGGTTCTGGAACGGAGATTTTTTGAATCGAAGACGACCGTAACGAATGTCGGCTCAATCCGAAGGAAATTATGCGGAAGCTTTACAGAATTATTATGAAGCTATGCGACTAGAAATTGATCCTTATGATCGAAGCTATATACTCTATAACATAGGTCTTATCCACACAAGTAATGGAGAACATACAAAAGCTTTGGAATATTATTTTCGGGCACTAGAACGAAACCCATTCTTACCCCAAGCTTTTAATAATATGGCTGTGATCTGTCATTACGTGCGACTATCTCCACTATAGAAAGAAAAAGCAAAAAGAAAAGAACGAATCCGCTAGTAAATACTAGAAAAAAAATTCCTAGAAAAAAAAAGGATTTCTACATATACATCGTCCAAAAAACGATTTTTATCAGCTGTAGCAAAAAAAAAAGGAACTTCATATCATAGAAGTTGAAACATGAAGAAATAGATATGCCTAGATACTTTATTCTATGGATAAAGAATTCAATTGATAGAGAAAGCACCGTAAAGATCCATTAGTGAGGTTTTACGCCGATCCAATAAGAACTGCTTATTTTTTTATGATTTAGAGATAAGAGAAAAGTTAGGAATTCACTTATGTAATAAAGTCGATCCCCTAAGGTATTGAGCAGCGGTGTAGCATCAGATCCCAAAGATAGTAAGTCTTTTCTTTATTATGAAGAAAAGTCTTTTTCAAAGATTCTATATAAATTTCTCTATGAAAGCGAGATAGTTACCTTTCAGAAAATTCTAACGACAGTGGAAATACATATGCTTTTTCGGAAGGTGGGAGAAAAGATAAAACTAAAAAAAAAACGGATTAGTAATCAAAATTTAAGTTTGAAACTCATGGAATTGATTTCTTTTGGTTAACCCGAGAAAAAAGGGGGGATACATATATGATAAATCTCATTCACTTAGATATGGTAGATTAAAAAATAGGACACCACAAGAATTGAATGCTGAGCCGTATGAGATAGGAAACTCTCAAGTACGGTTCTAAGGGAAGGAATTGACTCACCTATTCCGACCGGGGAGAACAGGCCATTCGACAGGGAGATTCTGAAATTGCGGAGGCTTGGTTCGACCAAGCCGCTGAGTATTGGAAACAAGCTATAGCGATTACTCCTGGTAATTATATTGAGGCTCAGAATTGGTTGAAGA